GCAATTCAATCTAATTTTTTCTGGCTCGGCTGGATAGTATAGCCGAGCCATTCTCCTTTATTTATGATGCTAAGAAGTAAAAAAAGCCAATAAAGAAAAAAATATATTCATCCAACAAAAGGAGAGAGAGGGATTCGAACCCTCGATAGTTATTTTTATGAACTATACCGGTTTTCAAGACCGGAGCCATCAACCACTCGGCCATCTCTCCGAAAGATAATTTATATTTTATTTTTTTTTCGACAAATCGAACATAGCCCTATGAGTTAATACGATCACTATGTAGAGAAAGATATGGAGTGTGACTTTCTTTATAGGTCTATCAATCTGTCTATATAAAAAAATGAGATACACGATCCAGTATACCCGTTTGTGAAGTCAAAAAGAACCTTTAACGTCATGTCCGAATAGAATAAAAGTGGTAAAAAGAAGTTGGAAATAAGTCATCTTGAATCAACAGATTCATGATAAAATCCCTTTATTTATAAAAAATTTTTTAGTGGGTAAGAGGATTAAATGGTGTATATTCTTTTGTTAATAGCTTGGAGGATTAAAAACATGACTATTGCTTTCCAATTGGCTGTTTTTGCATTAATTATTACTTCATCAATCTTACTGATTAGTGTACCCGTTGTATTTGCGTCTCCTGATGGTTGGTCGAGTAACAAAAATGTTGTATTTTCTGGTACATCTTTATGGATTGGATTAGTCTTCTTGGTGGGTATCCTTAATTCTCTTATCTCTTGAATTCATTCGTTGCAGATCCAAAAATGAGATGACCCCTCCCATTCCATGAATTACACATTCAAATTCAATATAAGTCCATAAAATGCAAATAAATAAAACAAAAAATTAGAGGGGGGGTCGAACTTCTGTAACTTGAATAAAATTTTAATAAATATAAATTTACTAAATATAAATATGAATAAATATGAAATAGTAATAAATAACTAAATAAAAAAACTAATCAAAAATTGATATCTAATATAAATATAGAAAATAATATTTTATGGAAATAGAGAATAATATATTTTTGAATATAAAATTCAATATCAATATATAGAATAAATATATTATTAATATATAATATATATATTAATCGAATTGTTAATTGAATTGATTTGTTGATAGAATTTTATGAAATGACCCCAAACCAAAGAGTGTATCTCGTCTAGCTTTGAACAAATATTATCCATAAATTTCTTATCAAGAAGGCAAAAAAATGCGGATATAGTCGAATGGTAAAATTTCTCTTTGCCAAGGAGAAGACGCGGGTTCGATTCCCGCTATCCGCCCAAATATAAATGGATTGAAAAAGAGAAAAGATTCGGTATAGTTGACCTGGAAATAGAATAATTTTTTCCTCGCGTCCCAAAAGACAAGTATTAATTAATGACTAGTTACTAGTTAATAGAATAAAACTTACATTTGTTGAAAAAAAAATGTTGCGGAGACAGGATTTGAACCCGTGACCTCAAGGTTATGAGCCTTGCGAGCTACCAAACTGCTCTACCCCGCGATGAAACAAAAAAACTTGGACTAAACTCTAATAAACAAAGAAGAATTGAATGCGCCCCTATTCCATATCTGTACAAATAGAATAGCCTATTTAGACAGAATGGTAAAGGGGCCTCATCGATTATAGAAAAAAATAGAAAAATTAAGGGATACTCAAATCCTTACCAGCTTGATCTTGTTGCCCCTGGCAACAAACATGCCTGAACCATTTCCCGAAGGATGTGTCCAGATAGTCCGAAGTCTCGATAGTTAGCTCTCGGTCTTCCGGTCGAAAAGCAACGTCGATGAAGACGTGTAGGTGCACTATTACGCGGTGGGGATTGTAATTTTCCATGAATTTTCCATTTCTCACTTAACGACGGAATCTGACTTATTTCCTTTTTTGAGGATCGACGAATCAAATGATATTTTTGTTCCAATTTTTGCCTCTTCTTCTCCCTATAAATCAAACTTTTCTTTGCCATAATGCTTCAGTTCCTCTTATTATCAATGATACAAATCGGATCCTAGATGTAGAAATAAATATAAGAGTGCATACCTTATAAAAAAAAAAAAAAAAATATTATTGCGGATAGAATACATAAATAATTAACCGAATTTGCCCGATGTGGAGGCAATCAAGAAAGCCGCATAAGTGAATATATAACCTACAGAAAAGTGAGCTAATCCAACCAACCTTGCTTGCACAATTGAAAGAGCTACTGGTTTATCTTTCCATCGAATCAAATTTGCCAAAGGTGTGCGTTCATGAGCCCATGCTAAAGTTTCAATCAATTCCTGCCAATAACCACGCCAGGAAATTAAGAACATAAATCCAGTAGCCCAAACAAGATGCCCAAATAAAAACATCCATGCCCAGACTGATAAACTATTCATACCAAACGGGTTATATCCATTGATAAGTTGTGAAGAGTTTAACCATAGATAATCTCTTAACCATCCCATCAAATAAGTGGAAGATTCGTTAAACTGTGAAACGTTA